GCTAGCGTAGCTTAATATAAAGCATAGCACTGAAGATGCTAAGATGAGTCCTAAGAAACTCCGCGTGCACAAAGGCATGGTCCCGACCTTACTATCAGCTCTAACCCAACTTACACATGCAAGTCTCCGCAGCCCAGTGAATATGCCCTCAATCCCCCTCCCCGGGGACGAGGAGCGGGCATCAGGCACAAACATTAGCCCAAGACGCCTAGCCAAGCCACACCCCCAAGGGAATTCAGCAGTGATAAACATTAAGCCATGAGTGAAAACTTGACTCAGTTAGCGTTAAGAGGGCCGGTAAAACTCGTGCCAGCCACCGCGGTTAGACGAGAGGCCCTAGTTGATATTATAACGGCGTAAAGGGTGGTTAAGGATAATATAAGATAAAGCCAAATGGCCCCTTGGCCGTCATACGCTTCTAGGTGTCCGAGGCCCTATATACGAAAGTAGCTTTAATAAACCCACCTGACCCCACGAAAGCTGAGAAACAAACTGGGATTAGATACCCCACTATGCTCAGCCGTAAACTCAGACATCCAACTACAATTAGATGTCCGCCAGGGTACTACGAGCATTAGCTTAAAACCCAAAGGACCTGACGGTGTCTCAGACCCCCTTAGAGGAGCCTGTTCTAGAACCGATAACCCCCGTTTAACCTCACCACTTCTAGTCACCCCAGCCTATATACCGCCGTCGTCAGCTTACCCTGTGAAGGATATAAAAGTAAGCAAGATGGGCACAGCCCAGAACGTCAGGTCGAGGTGTAGCGTATGAGGTGGGAAGAAATGGGCTACATTTTCTATTTATAGAATATTACGAACATGCACCATGAAACAGTGCTTGAAGGAGGATTTAATAGTAAAAGGGAAATAGAGTGTCCCTTTGAACCCGGCTCTGAGACGCGTACACACCGCCCGTCACTCTCCCCTGTCTAAACGCATCAAAAAGAATACCTAATATATTAGCACTGACAAGGGGAGGCAAGTCGTAACACGGTAAGTGTACCGGAAGGTGCACTTGGATCAAACCCAGGGCGTGGCTGAGTCAGTTAAGCATCTCAATAACACCGAGAAGACATCCATGCAAATTGGATCACCCTGAGCCAAACAGCTAGCTTGACCACCCAATAACTAGACAATGTAAATAAAATAAAATAAGCCCAACACCAAAAACTAAACCCATTCTTTTACCTGAGTACGGGAGACGGAAAAGGTCCCACCAAAGCAATAGAAATAGTACCGCAAGGGAAAGCTGAAAGAGAAGTGAAACAACCCATATAAGCACAAAAAAGCAAAGATTAAATCTTGTACCTTTTGCATCATGATTTAGCCAGTACACCCAAGCAAAGAGACCTTTAGTTTGAAACCCCGAAACCAAGTGAGCTACCCCGAGACAGCCTATTAAGGGCCAACCCGTCTCTGTGGCAAAAGAGTGGGAAGAACTCCGGGTAGAAGTGACAGACCTACCGAACCTGGTGATAGCTGGTTGCCTAAGAAATGAATAGAAGTTCAGCCTCGCACTCCTCCAATCAAAACATAAACAAGACTAAGAGAAATACACGAGAGTTAGTTGAAGGGGGTACAGCCCCTTTAACAAAGGACACAACCTTTACAGGAGGATAAAGATCATAATACATAAGACATACTGTTCTAGTGGGCCTAAAAGCAGCCACCTAAACAGAAAGCGTTAAAGCTCAGACAGAAAGAAGTTTATTATCCTGACAAAAAATCTTATTCCCCTAAGTACTATTAGGCCAATCCATGCCTACATGGAAGAGACTATGCTAAAATGAGTAACAAGAAGGCCTGCCCTTCTCCAAGCACAAGTGTAAGCCAAATCGGACCCACCATTGGCAATTAACGAACTCAACCCAAGAGAGCAATGTGAACTACAAAAAAGCCAAGAAAACCACACAATTAAGCCATCGTTACCCCCACACTGGAGTGCCATTAAAGGAAAGACTAAAAGAAAAGGAAGGAACTCGGCAAACGCAAGCCTCGCCTGTTTACCAAAAACATCGCCTCCTGCAACATAACCAAGTATAGGAGGTCCAGCCTGCCCAGTGACCACAAGTTCAACGGCCGCGGTATTTTGACCGTGCAAAGGTAGCGCAATCACTTGTCTTTTAAATAGAGACCTGTATGAATGGCTAAACGAGGGCTTAACTGTCTCCCCTTTCAAGTCAGTGAAATTGATCTACCCGTGCAGAAGCGGGTATAATAATACAAGACGAGAAGACCCTTTGGAGCTTAAGGTACAAAACTCAACCACGTCAAGCAACTTGATAAAAAGCAAAAACCTTGTGGAATATGATATTTTACCTTCGGTTGGGGCGACCACGGAGGAAAGAAAAGCCTCCAAGTGGATCTGGGAAAATTTCCTAAAGCCAAGAGAGACATCTCTAAGCCACAGAACATCTGACCAAACATGATCCGGCAACAAAGCCGATCAACGAACCAAGTTACCCTAGGGATAACAGCGCAATCCTCTCCCAGAGTCCATATCGACGAGGGGGTTTACGACCTCGATGTTGGATCAGGACATCCTAATGGTGCAGCCGCTATTAAGGGTTCGTTTGTTCAACGATTAAAGTCCTACGTGATCTGAGTTCAGACCGGAGCAATCCAGGTCAGTTTCTATCTGTAACGCTACTTTTCCTAGTACGAAAGGATCGGAAAAGAGGGGCCCATACTTAAAGCACGCCCCACCCCTAATTTATGAAGACAAATAAATAAAGTAAAGGGGGAGCCAAAATCCCAGCCGGCCAAAATAAGGACATACTGGGGTGGCAGAGCATGGTAAATTGCGAAAGGCCTAAGCCCTTTTAGCCAGAGGTTCAAATCCTCTTCCCAGTTTATGCTAAACATCTTAATTACACATATCATCAACCCCCTGGCCTACATTGTCCCGGTACTTCTGGCAGTGGCCCTTCTTACACTAATTGAACGAAAAGTGCTGGGGTATATACAACTGCGAAAAGGACCAAACGTGGTAGGACCCTATGGGCTGCTACAACCCATCGCCGATGGTGTGAAACTTTTCATTAAAGAACCCGTTCGCCCGTCCACATCATCTCCATTTTTATTCCTAGCCGCCCCAATACTTGCACTAACCCTGGCCATGACCCTATGGGCACCAATGCCTATACCCCACCCAGTGACTGATTTTAATTTAGGAATTTTATTCATCCTGGCCCTGTCAAGCCTTGCGGTGTACTCGATCCTCGGGTCGGGCTGAGCATTTAATTCAAAATATGCATTAATTGGGGCCCTTCGGGCCGTGGCCCAAACAATTTCCTATGAGGTTAGCCTAGGATTAATCCTCCTCTCCGTAATTATTTTTTCAGGGGGGTATACCCTACAGACGTTTAATGTTACCCAAGAAAGCATTTGATTGCTCGTACCCGCCTGGCCCCTAGCTGCAATGTGATATATCTCAACACTAGCCGAGACAAACCGGGCACCATTTGACCTCACAGAAGGGGAGTCAGAACTAGTGTCTGGTTTCAATGTAGAATATGCAGGGGGGCCCTTCGCCCTATTTTTCCTGGCCGAGTACGCTAACATCCTTCTGATAAATACCCTCTCAGCCGTATTATTCCTGGGGGCCTCACATATCCCTAGCATCCCTGAACTTGCAACAATTAACCTCATAACCAAAGCCGCACTCCTCTCCGTCGTGTTCCTATGGGTGCGAGCCTCGTACCCACGATTCCGGTATGACCAACTAATACACCTGGTCTGAAAAAACTTCCTCCCCCTCACACTCGCCTTCGTGCTATGACACACCGCCCTGCCTATTGCACTGGCGGGGCTGCCCCCACAACTGTAACTGGGGAACTGTGCCTGAGCACCCAAGGACCACTTTGATAGAGTGATTTACAGGGGTTAAAATCCCCTCAGTTCCTAGAAAGAAGGGAATTGAACCCATGCTCAAGAGATCAAAACTCTTGGTGCTTCCTTTACACCACTTTCTATGGGCGGGGTCAGCTAATAAAGCTTTCGGGCCCATACCCCGAACATGACGGTTAAAATCCCTCCTCCGCCAATGAACCCATACGTACTTGCAATCCTACTATCCAGCCTAGGACTAGGAACTACTCTAACCTTTGCTAGCTCTCACTGACTCCTGGCTTGAATAGGCCTGGAAATTAATACACTGGCAATCACCCCCCTAATAGCGCAACATCACCACCCCCGCGCGGTAGAAGCAACTACAAAGTACTTCTTAACCCAAGCCACTGCAGCGGCAATAATTCTGTTTGCGAGCACAACAAATGCCTGAACAACAGGGGAATGAAGTATCAACGACCTGTCAAACCCTATCGCCAGCACAATATTCGTAGCCGCTCTGGCACTTAAAATTGGACTCGCACCAGTACATTTCTGAATACCAGAAGTTCTGCAAGGACTAGATCTGCTTACAGGCCTGATCCTATCCACCTGACAAAAGCTTGCCCCATTCGCACTAATCGTCCAAACGGCACAGACCATTGACCCGCTTCTGCTAACACTGTTAGGAGCCGCATCCACATTAGTGGGCGGATGAGGGGGGCTAAACCAAACCCAGCTGCGGAAAATCCTAGCCTATTCTTCAATTGCCCACATAGGGTGGATAATTATTGTAATCCAGTACGCCCCCCAACTCACCCTAATTGCACTAGGAACATATATTATCATAACCTCCGCGGCGTTCCTGACCCTAAAGATGTCACTAACGACCAAAATTGGCACACTCGCAACAACCTGATCGAAAAGCCCCGTGCTAGCATCAACAACTGCCCTAGTCCTACTCTCACTGGGGGGCCTCCCGCCCCTCACAGGATTTATGCCAAAATGAATAATTCTGCAAGAATTAGCAAAACAGGACCTCCCCCTCCTCGCCACAGCCATGGCGCTGACCGCACTAATTAGCCTGTACTTCTACTTACGGCTATGTTACGCAATAACACTGACCGTCTCCCCCAACACAACCAACTCAACTACCCCCTGACGGACCCAAACAACCCAAGTCTCCTTACCCCTGGCTTTATTTATCGTGTCTACCCTAGGATTACTGCCGATTACCCCAGCTATCCTAATACTAACCACCTAGGGACTTAGGATAATATTAGACCAAAAGCCTTCAAAGCTCTAAGTAGAAGTGAAAATCTTCTAGTCCCTGATTAAGGCCTACAAGAGATTAACTTACATCTCCTGATTGCAAATCAGGCGCTTTAATTAAGCTAAGGCCTTACTAGATGGGAAGGCCTCGATCCTACAAACTCTTAGTTAACAGCTAAGCGCTCAAGCCAGCGAGCATCCATCTACTTTTTCCCGCCGCCTGCCTCAGTGAGGCGGGAAAAGCCCCGGCAGAGTATTAGTCTGCGTCTTCGGATTTGCAATCCAATGTGTTCTTCACCACGGGGCTGATAGGAAGAGGATTTAAACCTCTGTCTTCGGGGCTACAACCCACCGCCTGAGCACTCGGCCACCCTACCTGTGGCAATCACGCGCTGATTCTTCTCTACTAACCACAAAGACATTGGTACCCTTTATCTTGTATTTGGTGCCTGGGCCGGAATAGTAGGAACCGCCTTAAGCCTCCTCATTCGGGCCGAACTAAGCCAACCCGGGTCGCTTCTAGGTGATGACCAAATTTACAATGTAATCGTTACTGCTCACGCCTTCGTAATAATTTTCTTTATAGTAATGCCCATTCTTATTGGAGGGTTTGGAAACTGACTTGTACCACTAATGATTGGAGCCCCTGACATAGCATTCCCACGAATAAATAACATAAGCTTCTGATTACTGCCCCCATCATTCCTGCTGCTACTGGCTTCTTCTGGTGTTGAAGCCGGGGCCGGAACAGGATGAACAGTATATCCACCCCTTGCGGGGAATCTAGCTCACGCAGGAGCGTCAGTAGACCTAACAATTTTCTCCCTCCATTTAGCAGGTATCTCATCAATTCTAGGGGCAATCAATTTCATCACCACAACTATTAATATGAAACCTCCAGCCATCTCCCAATACCAAACACCCCTATTCGTATGATCCGTCCTTGTAACCGCCGTGCTACTTCTCCTCTCATTACCTGTTTTAGCTGCTGGAATTACAATACTCCTAACAGATCGAAACCTCAACACCACATTCTTTGACCCGGCAGGAGGAGGGGACCCAATCCTTTACCAACACTTATTCTGATTCTTTGGACACCCCGAAGTTTATATTCTTATCCTTCCAGGATTTGGAATTATTTCTCACGTTGTAGCCTACTACTCAGGCAAAAAAGAACCATTCGGGTATATGGGAATAGTCTGAGCTATAATGGCCATTGGCCTTCTAGGATTTATTGTGTGAGCCCACCACATGTTTACTGTTGGGATAGACGTAGACACTCGTGCATACTTTACATTTGCAACAATAATTATCGCGATTCCAACAGGTGTAAAAGTATTTAGCTGACTGGCCACACTCCATGGGGGATCAATCAAATGAGAAACACCCCTACTATGGGCCCTTGGGTTCATTTTCCTATTTACAGTTGGTGGAATAACAGGAATTGTCCTATTTAATTCATCACTTGACATTGTCCTTCATGACACTTACTATGTGGTTGCACACTTTCATTACGTACTATCGATGGGTGCTGTATTTGCCATTATAGCAGCCTTTGTACACTGATTTCCCCTGCTAACCGGATATACCCTTCACAGCACTTGAACAAAAATTCACTTCGGTGTTATGTTTATTGGAGTTAATTTTACGTTTTTTCCCCAACATTTCCTGGGATTAGCGGGCATGCCCCGACGATATTTTGATTACCCAGATGCATATGCCCTGTGAAATACAGTGTCATCCATCGGATCATTAATTTTTTTAGTAGCGGGTATTATGTTCCTATTTATTCTATGAGAAGCCTTTGCCGCCAAACGAGAAGTACTATCTGTAGAAATAACAATAACAAACGTAGAATGACTTCATGGCTGCCCACCTCCTTATCACACGTACGAGGAGCCAGCATTTGTTCAAATTCAATCAAATTAACGAGAAAGGGAGGAATTGAACCCCCATATGCTGGTTTCAAGCCAGCCACATAACCACTCTGTCACTTTCTTCTAAAGACATTAGTAAAATGTAAATTACATCGCCTTGTCAAGGCGAAATTGTAGGTTAGATCCCTGCATGTCTTAAACCCAAAGCTTAATGGCACATCCAACACAACTAGGATTCCAAGACGCGGCATCACCCGTTATAGAAGAACTTCTTCACTTCCACGACCATGCATTAATAATTGTATTCCTAATTAGCACCTTAGTATTATATATTATTGTTGCAATGGTATCCACCAAGCTTACTAACAAATACATTTTAGACTCTCAAGAAATCGAAATTGTATGAACTATTCTACCAGCTGTTATTTTAGTACTAATTGCCTTACCCTCCCTACGCATTCTCTACCTTATAGACGAAATTAATGACCCCCACCTGACAATTAAAGCGATAGGACACCAATGATACTGAAGCTACGAGTATACGGATTATGAAAATCTGGGCTTTGACTCTTATATAGTACCAACCCAAGACCTTACCCCAGGGCAATTCCGACTTCTAGAAACGGACCACCGAATAGTTGTCCCAATAGAATCCCCAATTCGTGTTTTAGTGTCCGCTGAAGACGTACTACACTCCTGAGCCGTTCCGTCCCTAGGTGTAAAAATGGACGCAGTCCCAGGACGACTTAATCAAACCGCTTTTATCGCCTCCCGCCCAGGAGTATTTTATGGACAGTGCTCTGAAATCTGTGGGGCCAACCACAGCTTTATACCTATCGTAGTTGAAGCAGTCCCGCTAGAACACTTTGAAAACTGATCTTCACTAATACTAGAAGACGCCTCGCTAGGAAGCTAAATATTGGACAAAGCATTGGCCTTTTAAGCCAAAGATTGGTGATTCCTAACCACCTCTAGTGAAATGCCACAATTAACCCCCGGCCCTTGATTCGCAATTTTAGTGTTTTCCTGATTAATTTTCTTAACTATTATTCCAACTAAAATCTTAAACCATATTTCACCAAATGAACCAACCCCAGTAAGTGCTGAAAAACACAAAACTGAATCCTGAGACTGACCATGATAGTAAGCTTCTTTGACCAATTTGCAAGCCCGTCATATCTGGGAATTCCATTAATTGCGATCGCAATTGCACTCCCCTGAGTACTCTACCCAACCCCCTCATCTCGATGAATTAATAACCGACTTATTACAATTCAAGGATGATTTATTAATCGATTCACAAATCAACTAATACTGCCACTGAATGTAGAAGGACATAAGTGAGCACTACTACTAGCCTCATTAATAATCTTCTTAATTACAACTAACATGTTAGGCCTACTCCCATACACCTTTACACCTACGACACAATTATCACTCAACATGGGATTTGCCGTCCCATTATGACTCGCTACAGTGATTATCGGGATACGAAATCAACCAACGGTCGCCCTGGGACACCTCCTACCAGAGGGTACTCCCATTCCATTAATCCCTGTACTAATTATTATCGAAACAATTAGCCTATTTATCCGACCACTGGCCCTAGGAGTTCGACTCACAGCCAACCTAACCGCGGGCCACCTGTTAATTCAACTCATCGCCACAGCCGTATTTGTTCTTCTACCAATAATGCCAACAGTAGCAATCTTAACTGCTGCCGTACTCTTTCTACTCACATTATTAGAAGTTGCAGTAGCAATAATCCAAGCCTATGTATTTGTACTTCTTCTAAGCCTTTATTTACAAGAAAACGTCTAATGGCCCACCAAGCACATGCCTATCATATAGTTGACCCAAGCCCATGACCACTAACCGGAGCTATCGCTGCCCTACTAATAACATCCGGTTTAGCAATCTGATTCCACTTTCACTCAACAACACTTATAACTTTAGGAATAATTCTCCTACTCCTCACCATATACCAATGATGACGTGATATTATCCGAGAGGGGACCTTCCAAGGCCACCATACACTCCCAGTACAAAAAGGGCTACGGTACGGAATAATTCTATTTATCACCTCCGAAGTATTCTTTTTCCTCGGGTTCTTTTGAGCCTTTTACCACTCAAGCTTAGCACCAACACCAGAGCTGGGAGGGTGCTGACCCCCCACAGGAATTACCCCACTAGACCCCTTTGAAGTACCACTCCTCAACACAGCCGTACTCCTGGCATCGGGGGTTACAGTAACATGAGCCCACCACAGCATTATAGAAGGAGAACGAAAACAAGCCATTCAGTCTTTAACCTTAACTATTCTACTAGGATTCTATTTTACTGCACTCCAAGCCATAGAATATTATGAAGCACCCTTCACAATCGCAGACGGAGTCTACGGCTCAACATTCTTCGTGGCCACAGGATTCCATGGATTACACGTCATTATTGGATCTACCTTCTTAGCAGTATGTCTTCTACGTCAAATCCAATACCACTTTACATCTGAACACCATTTTGGCTTTGAAGCCGCTGCCTGATACTGACACTTCGTCGACGTAGTGTGACTATTCCTCTACGTGTCTATCTATTGATGAGGCTCATAATCTTTCTAGTATCAAAGTTAGTACAAGTGACTTCCAATCACACAGTCTTGGTTAAACCCCAAGGAAAGATAATGAATCTGATTATAACCATCTTAATTATTACAATAGCCCTATCCTTAATTCTAGCAATCGTGTCTTTTTGATTACCACAAATAAACCCCGATGCAGAAAAATTATCACCATACGAATGCGGATTTGACCCATTAGGGTCCGCCCGCCTACCATTTTCCCTACGCTTCTTCCTAGTAGCAATCCTGTTTCTCCTCTTTGACCTAGAAATTGCCCTCCTCCTCCCACTACCATGAGGAGACCAACTCCACAACCCCACCGGAACATTCTTCTGAGCCACAACAGTCTTAATTCTACTGACCCTAGGACTAATCTACGAATGAACTCAAGGCGGCTTAGAATGAGCAGAATAGGGGGTTAGTCCAAAATAAGACCTCTGATTTCGGCTCAGAAAATCGTGGTTTAATTCCACGACCCCCTCATGACACCCGTACACTTCAGCTTTAGCTCAGCATTTATTTTAGGTATAATGGGACTAGCATTCCACCGAACCCATCTACTCTCCGCACTCCTATGCTTGGAAGGAATAATATTATCCCTATTTATTGCACTGGCCTTATGAGCACTACAGTTCGAGTCCACAGGATTCTCAACAGCCCCCATATTGCTCTTGGCCTTCTCTGCTTGTGAAGCAAGCACCGGTCTGGCACTACTAGTTGCTACCGCCCGTACCCACGGCACCGACCGTCTACAAAACCTTAACCTTCTACAATGCTAAAAGTATTAATCCCCACAGTTATGCTATTTCCAACAATTTGACTTACTTCCCCTAAATGGTTATGAACAACCGCAACCGCACATAGCCTCCTGATCGCCCTCATCAGTCTAACATGACTAAAATGAACATCCGAGACCGGATGGGCCTCCTCCAACATATTCATGGCCACGGACCCACTATCAACCCCCCTTCTGGTATTAACATGCTGGTTGCTTCCACTCATGATCCTGGCCAGCCAAAATCACATCAACCCCGAACCAATCAGCCGACAGCGCTCATACATTATACTACTTGCCTCACTGCAAACTTTCTTAATTATAGCATTCGGCGCCACAGAGATCATTATATTTTATATTATGTTTGAAGCCACCCTTATTCCAACCCTTATTATTATCACCCGATGAGGGAACCAAACCGAACGACTTAATGCGGGAACCTACTTCCTATTCTATACGCTGGCGGGGTCCCTTCCACTTCTGGTCGCCCTGCTTCTCCTTCAACAATCTACCGGGACACTATCAATATTAGTACTCCAATACTCGCAACCCTTACAACTCAACTCCTGAGGTCACATAATCTGATGGGCCAGCTGCCTAATCGCATTTTTAGTTAAAATACCATTATATGGCGTTCATCTATGATTACCAAAAGCGCACGTAGAAGCCCCCGTAGCAGGATCTATAGTACTAGCAGCGGTTCTGCTAAAGCTTGGCGGATACGGGATAATACGCATAATAGTAATGCTGGACCCCCTATCAAAAGAACTGGCTTACCCATTCATCATCTTGGCCCTCTGAGGCATTATTATAACCGGATCAATCTGCCTTCGACAAACAGACCTAAAATCACTAATTGCCTACTCATCTGTAAGTCATATAGGACTGGTGGCAGGGGGGATCCTAATCCAAACCCCATGGGGATTCTCAGGAGCAATCATTTTAATAATTGCCCACGGGCTAGCATCCTCAGCATTATTCTGCCTAGCCAATACAGCGTACGAGCGAACCCATAGTCGAACAATAGTCCTTGCCCGAGGACTACAAGTGATTTTCCCACTAACCGCGGTATGATGATTCATCGCCAACCTAGCCAACCTCGCACTCCCACCACTACCTAACTTAATAGGGGAACTCATGATCATCACAACATTATTCAGCTGATCCCCATGAACAATCCTACTTACCGGACTAGGAACGTTGATTACAGCTGGCTATTCCTTATACATGTTCCTCATGTCACAGCGAGGCCCGACACCAAATCACATCACGGGACTTCAACCATTTCACACCCGAGAACACCTGCTAATGACCTTGCACCTAATTCCCATCCTCCTACTAATGACAAAGCCAGAACTCATGTGAGGGTGATGCTATTGTAAGTATAGTTTAATCAAGATATTAGATTGTGATTCTAAAGATAGGGGCTAGAACCCCCTTACTCACCAAGGAGGAACTGAAATAGTAAGCACTGCTAATCCTTACGCCCCGAGGTTAAAATCCGCGGCTTCCTTGCGCTTTCAAAGGATAACAGTTCATCCGTTGGTCTTAGGAACCAAAAACTCTTGGTGCAAATCCAAGTGGAAGCTAAAATGACACTAATTATACACTCATCACTCCTCCTGATCTTCCTAATCTTAGCCTACCCCCTACTCACCACGCTAAACCCCAACCAACAAGGGTCGAACATGGCAGAAACAACCAAAACTGCCGTTAGCTCCGCATTCTTTATTAGCCTTTTACCACTTATGATCTTCCTTAATCTAAAAACAGAGGGCATCATTACAAATTGACAGTGAATAAATACCCAAACGTTTGACGTAAATATCAGCTTCAAATTTGACCATTACTCCCTCATCTTCGTCCCCATTGCCCTATACGTTACCTGATCAATTCTAGAATTTGCACTATGGTATATGCACTCCGACCCCAACATTGACCGATTCTTTAAATACCTACTCACATTCTTAGTAGCTATAATTATTTTAGTTACGGCTAATAATATATTTCAATTATTTATTGGCTGAGAAGGAGTGGGAATCATATCCTTTTTACTCATCGGGTGATGACACGGGCGGGCAGACGCCAACACGGCGGCCCTCCAAGCCGTCATCTACAACCGGGTGGGGGATATTGGATTAATTATAACCATGGCCTGGCTCGCAATAAACCTCAACTCCTGGGAAATTCAACAAATTTTCACCTTGTCAAAAAACTTTGACATAACAGTCCCTCTAATAGGACTTGCTTTGGCGGCAACAGGAAAGTCAGCCCAATTTGGCCTACACCCCTGACTCCCGTCCGCCATAGAGGGCCCTACGCCAGTATCCGCCCTACTCCACTCAAGCACTATAGTTGTAGCAGGAATCTTCCTATTAATTCGCCTTCATCCCCTCATGGAGAACAACCAACTAGTCCTAACAACCTGTCTTTGCCTTGGAGCACTAACCTCCCTATTTACAGCCACCTGCGCCCTAACCCAAAATGATATCAAGAAAATTGTAGCTTTCTCAACATCAAGTCAATTAGGCCTAATGATGGTTACGATTGGACTAAACCAACCACAACTAGCATTCCTCCACATCTGCACCCACGCCTTTTTCAAGGCCATACTATTCCTCTGCTCGGGGTCAATTATCCACAGCCTAAACGACGAGCAGGACATCCGAAAGATAGGGGGCCTATTTAATATTATACCCGCCACCTCAACCTACTTTACAATTGGTAGCCTAGCCCTAACGGGGACCCCATTCCTGGCGGGATTTTTCTCAAAGGACGCAATTATTGAAGCCCTAAACACCTCTTATCTAAACGCCTGAGCCCTAACCCTAACGCTAGTCGCCACATCATTCACCGCGGTATATAGCTTCCGACTGGTGTACTTTGTAGTCATAGGAACCCCACGATTCCTATCCCTACCCCCAATTAATGAGAATAACCCACTGGTGATTAACTCAATTAAACGGCTTGCCTGAGGAAGCATCGTCGCGGGACTTATCATTACACAGAACTTTCCGCCAATGAAAACACCAATTATGACAATGCCAACCACCCTAAAAATGGCAGCCCTCCTGGTAACAGTTGTAGGCCTACTAGTAGCCATAGAACTAGCCAACATGACAAGCAAACAAGTGAAAATTACCCCTATAATTCCTACACACCACTTCTCAAATATGCTGGGGTTCTTCCCTGCAATTACTCACCGGCTCCTTCCGAAACTCAAACTTACCCTAGGACAATCAGCCGCCGCCCAGCTCGACAAAACATGACTCGAAGCCCTTGGGCCAAAAGGCCTGGCACTAACACAAACAACCATGGCAAAGATCACAAATGATATCTCACGAGGAATAATCAAAACATACTTAACCATCTTCCTCCTCACTCTAGTATTAGCCATTATCCCCGCCCTACTTTAAACTGCACGAAGAGTCCCGCGGCTTAAACCACGAGTGAGCTCTAGCACAACGAGTAGGGTTAAAAGCAATACCCAGGCGCAAATAACCAACATGGCCCCGCCAGACGAGTACATTGCAGCTACACCACTAATATCGCCACGCAAAACAGAAAATTCTTTTAACCCATCCACAACTACCCATGAGCCTTCATATCAGCCCCCTCAAAACGCCCCCGCTGCTAGACCAACCCCAAGTAGATATACTAAGACATAACCCAGCACAGACCGACTACCCCAAGCTTCAGGAAAGGGCTCAGCAGCTAAAGCTGCCGAATAGGCAAAAACTACGAGCATCCCCCCTAGATAGATTAAAAAAAGAACTAATGATAGAAAAGAACCCCCATGGCCAACCAAAACTCCGCACCCGACCCCGGCCGCGACCACTAAACCAAGTGCGGCAAAATAAGGCGTGGGATTAGAAGCAACAGCAACTAAGCCCACAACCAAAGCTATTAGTAACAGAAACATGAAATAGGTCATAATTCTTGCTCAGACTTTAACCGAGACCAATGACTTGAAGAACCACCGTTGTTATTCAACTACAAGAACCATTATGGCAAGCCTACGAAAAACACATCCCCTCATCAAAATCGCTAACGACGCACTGGTTGACCTACCAGCACCATCCAACATTTCAGTATGATGAAACTTTGGATCCCTTCTAGGATTATGCTTAGCTACTCAAATCCTAACCGGCCTATTCCTGGCCATGCATTACACTTCGGATATTTCCACCGCATTCTCATCAGTTACTCACATCTGCCGAGACGTGAATTACGGCTGACTAATTCGCAACGTTCACGCTAACGGGGCATCATTCTTCTTTATCTGCATTTATATGCACATTGCCCGAGGCCTATACTATGGATCTTACCTCTACAAAGAAACCTGAAACATTGGCGTGATTCTCCTGCTATTAGTTATGATGACGGCCTTTGTCGGCTACGTCCTCCCATGAGGTCAAATATCTTTCTGAGGGGCCACAGTAATTACAAATCTTCTATCCGCCGTGCCATACATGGGCGACATACTAGTTCAATGAATTTGAGGCGGGTTCTCAGTAGATAATGCTACACTAACGCGATTCTTTGCATTTCACTTCCTGCTACCATTTGTCATTGCCGCCGCAACCGTCCTGCATCTCCTATTTCTTCACGAAACAGGATCAAATAATCCAATTGGGTTAAACTCAGACGCAGATAAAATCTCTTTTCACCCATACTTCACGTACAAGGACTTACTTGGGTTTGTAGTAATACTCCTAGCCCTTACGCTACTAGCATTATTTTCCCCCAACCTGCTAGGAGACCCAGAAAACTTCACCCCCGCTAACCCCCTGGTCACTCCACCACATATTAAACCGGAGTGATACTTCCTGTTTGCCTACGCCATCCTGCGGTCAATCCCTAACAAACTCGGAGGTGTCCTTGCACTACTATTCTCTATTCTGGTATTAATGGTGGTACCGCTACTGCACACCTCAAAGCAACGGGGATTAACATTCCGCCCAATCACCCAATTCCTATTTTGAACTCTGGTTGCAGACATGATTATCCTAACGTGAATCGGAGGAATACCAGTAGAACACCCTTTTATCATCATCGGACAAATCGCGTCTGTATTATACTTTGCATTATTCCTTGTCTTTATCCCACTAGCAGGGTGATTGGAAAATAAAGCACTAGAATGAGCTTGCCCTAGTAGCTTAGTCTAAAAGCATCGGTCTTGTAATCCGAAGATCGGAGGTTAAATTCCTCCCTAGCGCCCAGAAAAGAGAGATTTTAACTCTCACCACTGGCTCCCAAAGCCAGAATTCTAAACTAAACTATTTTCTGGGGTAACCACCCCTTATGGTTTAGTACATAATATGCATAATATTACATTAATGTACTAGTACATATATGTATTATCACCATTTTATTATCTTAACCATAAAGCAGGTACTAAATATTAAGGTATGCATAAGCATAATATTAAAACTCACAAATAATTTTATTTTAAATTGGGTAATATATTAATTCCATAAAAATTTGACCTCAAATTTTTCCTTGAAATAAACAACTAAAATCCCAACTAACCATATTAATGTAGTAAGAAACCACCAACTAATTTATATAAAGGTATATCACGCATGATAGAATCAGGGACAATAACTGTGGGGGTTGCACACTGTGAATTATTACTGGCATCTGGTTCCTATTTCAGGAACATATATTGTAGTATCCCACCCTCGGATAATTATACTGGCATTTGATTAATGGTGTAGTACATATGTCTCGTTACCCACCAAGCCGAGCATTCTCTTATATGCATAAAGTATTTTTTCCTTTTTTCATTTCATCTGGCATCTCAGAGTGCAGGCTCAAATGTTATTTAAGGTAGAACATTTTCCTTGTATGTGATAATAAATATTAATTATTGTAAGACATAACCTTAAGAACCACATATTTTTAAGTCAAGTGCATAACATATTCATCTCTTGTTCAGCTTATCCTTATATAGTGCCCCCTTTTTTGGTTTTTGCGCGACAAACCCCCCTACCCCCCTACGCTCAGAGAATCCTGTTATCCTTGTCAAACCCCTAAAACAAAGGAGGACTCAAGAACGCGCGGGCCAACAAGTTGAGGTATAAAATGGCATCCACATTATATATATATATATATATATATATATGTGCACTAATCTTTATTTATGCATCCGCCAATTGGCCTGAAAGCCTCTATTAAAAATTTACGAAAAGTAATCCGGCACTAAATATTCTAACATATTA